TTATGTTAAGAAATAAAAAATGTCTTAAATAAAGACTATAACCTTATTACTTTGTATTAAATTGCGATATTGGAGTTTAAAGACTTTTAGATTAAATGAAAAAAAGAAAGAATAGCAAGCTAATATATTAAATTAAAAGTGTATAACCCAAGATTTAAATTAAACCGTTTTAAATAATTAAATAGATTAATTTTATTTTAAAAGATATGTATAAAAAATAGTGTCTTCTTTTTGTATGAAACTTTAATCTGCTAGAATTTAAGTTTCGAAGAAGAAGACACTATTTTATTTGATAAGATATACCGTTATTGAATTACAAATGGTTCTAGATGTATACTCTAGTATTTTTATGCTTAAAATAAAATACAACGTAAAATACTATAAATATTTACACTATTTATATAATGATCAGAGAACATTCTTTAACTACACTTTATAAATTTCTTCAAATATAATGGATTTTAATGCATATTAATTTTAAATAGGCATTTATAATTAATATAGATAGAATAATTGTTTAACCACATCTAAATTAATATATAATTAAATGACAGATATATAATGTCTTATTAAAATTAATCTATCTTCTCTTTCTATATATAATGTATAGCAATATATATCTACTATATAATGTCATTTAGTTATAAAAATAAATAAATAGTTTCCAAATAATTAAATATAATATATACAGGCGGGTTCTAATAAAAAATTGAGGGATTTTTCGAAAAATCCTGAATTATATAAGTAGGAATGTATAAGTAAAGAATTTATTGCTTATTTATTTCTAAAACTAAAGCCTGGTTTTAGAATATATAAATTATGGTGTAATTCGTTACAAATTTTATACAAAAAAGGGGAAAATGAAAGGGAGAATTAATTCTAAAAGTAGGTAAGTCTGAATTGATTTTATTTTATAAAATTTTTAAATATATCCAAAAATCTTTGCATAAAATAAAATATATTTATTTTATATACTAATATTGAATGTTATTTCAAGAAAAGTTTTATCCTAGCTTATTCTTTCAATTTTAGGTCAATGGTACATGTAAATTTTGATGGGCCAATAAAATTTATGCTAACTAGAGGAGTATAAATATTCTGAAAGTAGGGGTTCTAATAAATAATAAATTCTCAGTACCTAGTACTAATTAAATAAATGTAAGTTGGAATTGATGATCTTAATTATATACCTGGCTAAAATTTGTGCCAGCAGCCGCGGTTATACTGAGAGGTTAATTGAAAGAAAATTGGTTAAAAATAGTTATATCTATTGATTAATAATATTTCAAGAGCTTGTACTGATAAAGGGTGAAATCGATTTTTTAGTATACAAGGGAATGAGAATATTAATCTGAATTGAAGCTATTAAAATAAAGGAATGAACCAGGATTAGATACCCTGTTACACTTTATATAAATTATAAAATTACCTGGGTATTAAACAGTTATTGTCTTGAAACTCAAAGGATTTGGCGGTAACTTAGTCTATTTAGAGGAACCTGTCCTGTAATCGATAGTCCACGAAGAATCTTACTTTATCTTGTAGAAATCAGTTTGTATACCGTCATTATTAGATAACTTTAATAAGATATAAAGTTATTGGAATAGTTTAGCTAATATATTAGATCAAGGTGCAGCTTATGGTAAAGAAAGAGATGGGTTACATTATAATAAATATAAACGGAACAATGAACGAATGTTGGTTGTTAAAGGTGGATTTAAAAGTAAAGAGATTTTAACAAGATCTTTTGACTTTAGCTCTAGGTTATGTACACATCGCCCGTCGCTCTCGTTAATTAAAGCGAGATAAGTCGTAACATAGTAGGTGTACTGGAAAGTGTACCTAGAAATTCAAGATGGAGCTTGAACAGTTAAGCATCTCACTTACGTTGAGAAGTTCGTTGTGCAAATCAATGCATCTTGAAAATTAAACCTTGCTAATATAAATAGTCTGCAATAAATAAATTTAAAAGTAATAAAAATATTTTGAAATATTATTGTTTTAGTAGAGTGAATCGAAAAAAAATTAAAAAGAGTTATAGAATAAAGTACTGTAAAGGAAAGGTGAAATAAATTGAAAATTTAATTAATATAAAGTAGAGTTAAACACTTGTACCTTGTGTATTAGGGAAAATCAAAATAATCTTAATAAGATAAGTAATCCCGAAAGAGAAAGAGCTAATATAAATAGATAGTTTTCGTATTAATGAAATTATAAAATTTATATTAGTAGTGAAATGCTAGTCGATTTTTCATATCTGGTTGATAGAGAATTAAATTAAATTTAGTTGCTTTGAGGTTGAAGAAAGCTTTAAAGTAATAAAGAGTAGGAGGGAAGAGCTTCTTATTCTAATAATAAGTTTACTATAATGAAATGGATTTAAGTATTATTGAATTAGGCTTAAAAACAGCCATATTAATAAAGCGTTCTAGTTAATGTAAATTCATTAATTAATATTTATATAGTGAAGGTTTAGTAGTAATTATCTGTCTCTTTTAATAAATATATCATTGAAAGTAATAATGATTTTATTAGTAGAAATAAGTTGTGTAGTAACAATTTAAAATAAGAAAGGAATTTTTAGTTGATATGAGATATAATTAAGGAACTCGGCAAATAATGCTTTTGCCTGTTTATCAAAAACATGTCTATATGATTGGTATGTAAAGTCTGGCCTGCCCACTGATTTATTTTAAAGGGCCGCGGTATACTGACCGTGCGAAGGTAGCATAATCATTAGTCTCTTAATTGGAGGCTTGTATGAATGGTTGGACAAAAAGCAAACTGTCTCAATTATATTTATTGAATTTAACTTTTAAGTGAAAAGGCTTAAATAACTTAAGGGGACGATAAGACCCTATAAAGCTTTACAATAAGTTATCTATATTATAAATTGTTAGTATAACTTGATTTTAGATAATATTTGTTGCGTTGGGGCGACGGGAATATAATGAGTAACTGTTCTTAAGCTATTTAATAACAGGAATTTCTGGAAAATTAATGATCCTCTTTTAGAGATCATAAGATTAAGTTACTTTAGGGATAACAGCGTAATCTTCTTTGAGAGTCCATATCGACAGGAAGGGTTGCGACCTCGATGTTGAATTAAGGTTTCCTTATAATGCAGCAGTTATAAAGGAGGGTCTGTTCGACCTTTAAATCCTTACATGATTTGAGTTCAGACCGGCGTGAGCCAGGTCGGTTTCTATCTCTTAATTCTATTAAAGTTATCTTAGTACGAAAGGATTAGATAACTGGAATAATTCTTATTTTATATGTATAAGTTTAATTGGTCTGTTGCTTTGGCAGAGTTATGCATTGGACTTAGGATCCAATAATGTGGGTGTTAATCCCACAGGTAATACTGTGATAACATTGATTATAGTTATTAATTATTTATTGTTGATTATTTGTGTATTAGTTGGGGTAGCTTTTGTTACATTACTAGAGCGAAAAATTTTGGGTTATATTCAAATTCGTAAAGGACCTAACAAAGTAGGGTTTATAGGGTTGTTGCAACCATTTGCTGACGCTGTAAAGTTGTTCACTAAAGAACAGACATTACCAGTTATGTCAAACTTTCTTCCTTATTATCTGTCACCCGTTTTCAGCTTATTTGTATCTTTAATTGTGTGGTTAGTTATACCTTATGAATTAGGGTTAATAAACTTTAGTATAAGTACTTTGTTTTTTTTATGTTGTACTAGTCTGGGGGTGTATACAACTATAAGAGCTGGGTGAGCTTCAAATTCTAAATATTCTTTATTGGGAAGTCTACGAGCGGTGGCTCAGACCATTTCTTATGAAGTAAGATTAGCTYTAATTTTATTATCATTTATCTTTCTAGTAGGTGGATTTGATCTAAGATTATTTAGTTTATATCAGCGGGATGTATGATTATTATGATTTACCTTTCCATTGTCTTTAATTTGATTCGCTTCTTGTTTAGCTGAAACAAATCGGACTCCCTTTGATTTTGCAGAGGGAGAGTCTGAGTTAGTATCGGGATTTAATACAGAATATAGAAGAGGTGGATTTGCGTTGATTTTTATAGCGGAATATGCAAGAATTCTTTTTATAAGAATGCTGTTTTCTTTAATTTTCCTAGGGGGTAATTTATTAAGACCTTTCTATTATGTAAAGCTTGTTATAGTTGCATTTGCCTTTGTATGGGTTCGTGGTACATTACCTCGTTTCCGTTATGATAAGCTTATATATTTGGCCTGAAAGAGATATTTACCAGTAGCTTTAAATTATCTAATTTTTTTTATGGGTGTAAAGTCTATCTGTTTTGTATTAATACTGTAATTGCATTCTTTTAAGAAATAAAGTTATTAGAGGATTTGAACCTCTATGGCGAGCTTTCAAAACACGTGCTTTCCTATCAGCCAAATAACTTAATCTAGTATTTTATCTCATCAAATAAGGGTAAGAGGATTAATGATGTAATAAGAAAAATAGAGTACAGTAAGGATCTGGCCAGTAAGTACATAAGGATCTTCTACTGGACGTGCTCCAATTCAAGTAAGTAGAAATACAATACTAACTAGAGATCAGAATATAACTTGATTCAAAGGATAGAACGTGAGACTTCGGAACTTGGCAGCGTGAGTAAAAGGCAGGATGAGTAAAATAAGGATTGATATAACTAGGGCAATGACCCCTCCTAATTTGTTAGGGATGGATCGGAGAATAGCATAAGCAAATAAGAAATATCATTCAGGTTGAATATGTGCTGGTGTAACCAACGGGTTGGCGGGGATAAAATTGTCAGGGTCTCCTAATAAATATGGGTTAAGTAAGGTTAATAAAATTAAGGCTGCCAGTATTACAATAAAACCTGTAATATCTTTGAATGTAAAATAAGGATGAAACGGTACTTTATCTACATTTCTTACAATACCAAGTGGGTTATTAGAACCTGTTTGGTGAATAAAGAGAATGTGGATAATAGTAGCAGCGGCTACAATGAATGGAAAAAGAAAATGGAAAGTGAAGAAGCGAGTTAACGTGGCGTTGTCTACAGCAAATCCTCCTCAAATTCATTGAACAAGGTCAGTTCCAATATAAGGAATAGCGGAAAATAGGTTCGTAATAACAGTTGCTCCTCAAAAAGATATTTGTCCTCAAGGTAGTACATACCCCAGGAAAGCTGTTGCTATAACAAGTAAAAGAATAATGACCCCTACAGATCAGGCGTGTAAATATAAGAAAGACCCATAATAGATACCCCGTCCTGTATGTATATATAAACAAATGAAAAAGAAAGAGGCTCCGTTGGCATGCAAGGTACGCAGAAGTCATCCATAGTTAACATCACGACAAATGTGGGCAACACTTGAGAAAGCTAAATCTACATGAGCTGTATAATGTATAGCTAGGAAAAGACCAGTAACAATTTGGATTACTAAACATAAACCAAGGAGAGAACCAAAATTTCATAGAGTTGAAATGTTGGCAGGAGCTGGTAAATCTACGACGGCTCCATTTAAAATTTTAAATAACGGATGGGATTTACGAATTGGTATTGTCATTTGTTATGATGATAGACGTAAAGGACCAAAAAAAGTGTTAGTAATTTTTACTACTACAATCAAAGTTAATAATAAATAAAGTACAATAAATAAAGTAAGATTTATAGTGGTGTAGTTGTAAATAGAGTTTAATAAAAACTGAGTGGATGTTAAATGATTATTTGTTAATGAGGATTGTTGAATTGATATGGGTGTATTAAGAAGTAGGGGATCTACGAAAACTATTATAAGGCCTGCAAAAGTAATAAAAGAAGCGGTTAAAAATAGGGAGCCTGAAAAACTAAAGGATTCATTTGATGCTAAAGAAGCTACATAAATGAATAAGACTAATATAGCTCCTAAAAAAATGAGAAATAGAATATAAGAAAATCAAAACGAATTTATAGACAATCCAGCTGTAACACAAATTATAATGGTTTGAAATAATAGTATGATCCCTATTGCTAATGGATGAAGAAGGCGAGTAAAAATAACAGAAGAAATAATAATTAGTGGAGAAAGTATAATAATAAGTGAAATACAGAGAATAGTTTAATTAAAATACTAGTTTTGGGGATTAGTGATAAGAGGTAACTCTTTTCTCTGATGCTTTAAGAAGAATTAATACTTCAATTCCGATTTACAAGACCGGTGTTTTATTTAAACTATTAAAACTAATGTTAATTCTTAATTTTTATTATGTTGTGCCTGTGGTGAGAGTGATTTGTGGTTTATGAGTGTTTGTTTCTAAGCGTAAGCATTTGTTAAATACTTTATTAAGTTTAGAGTATATTATATTGAGAATTTTTTGAATTATAAGACTTCATCTTTCCAATATGGGACATGAAAGTTATTTTGTTCTGTTCTTTCTGACTTTAGCAGCTTGTGAGGGGGCTTTGGGATTAGCTTTACTAGTATCAGTAGTGCGTACACATGGTAATGACTGTTTCAGAAGATTTAGAGTATTACAATGTTAAAATTTATACTGGCTTGTATTATATTGATACCTTTAGTTAATTCGTGATGGGCGGTTCAGAGCTCCCTATTTATTTTGACTTTTATCTTAATATTATATTGTCATCATGATTTCAGTAATTATATAGCAAGATGATGTTTTAATATTGATTCATTGGGTTATATTTTAATTTTATTAAGATTTTGGATCACTGCTCTTGTAGTGTGTTCAAGACAAAAAGTATTAAAAGAAAATAATTACCCTTCTTTATTTTTATTAGTTAATATCTTCCTCTTATTTTTTTTGATTATAACATTTTCGGCTAATGATTATTTATTGTTTTACATTAGATTTGAAAGTTCCCTAATTCCTACTTTGATTCTTATTTTAGGATGGGGTTATCAACCCGAGCGGTTGCAAGCTGGAGTGTATATGTTGTTTTATACTTTGTTTGCTTCTTTACCTTTATTAGTTTCGTTAATTAGATTGTATAATATAAGAGGAAGATTAACTTTAGGGTTAGTTGAAAATGTAAAAGGAGCTAGATTTATTCCATGCATTTGATATGTGGTAACAGTATTTGCCTTTATTGTAAAGTTGCCCATATTTTTGGTTCACTTGTGATTACCTAAAGCACACGTAGAAGCACCGGTTGCAGGATCAATGATTTTAGCTGGTGTTTTATTAAAGCTAGGAGGTTATGGATTGATTCGAGTATTACCTCTATTCGGAGAAGCTAATAAAAATCTGTCTTGATTATGGGTAAGAATTAGATTAGTGGGAGGAGTAGTAGTAAGTTTGATGTGTTTACGTCAAGTAGATATGAAAGCTTTAATTGCTTATTCCTCTGTAGCCCATATAGGATTAGTATTATCTGGTTTAGTAGTATTTGGGTGATGAGGAGTAAATGGGGCTGTGGTAGTAATAATTGGACATGGTCTTTGTTCTTCGGGTTTATTCTGTTTGGCTAATATAGTTTATGAACGAATTGGAAGACGAAGTTTGTTAATTAGAAAAGGTTTAATGAATTTTATACCAAGAATAGCTTTATGATGATTTTTATTAAGAGCAGGTAATATGGCAGCACCACCTACTTTAAATCTTTTAGGTGAAATTAGTTTAATTATTAGTGTGGTATCTTGAAGAAAGGTAAGTATATTATCCATTTCATTATTATCCTTCTTTAGCGCTGCATATACGTTATATATATTTTCTTTAAGACAACATGGTAAATATTATAGAGCTTTATTTTCATGTTGTTCTGGAAAAGTTCGGGAGTATTTGATTTTAATATTACATTGACTTCCTTTAAATGTTTTAATTTTGAAAGGAAGAACTATTATGTATATTTTATAAGTTTAAATAGTTTAAATAAAACGTCGGTTTGTGGTACCGTAGATATGAATATTATTCATTTTAGACCGTGTTATGAATAGTTTCTATATATTTGTCGAGAATATTATTTTTGCTCAGAGGTTCTTTAAGCTGTTTAATTCTTTCTTTGCTATGTTTAAAGAGAGGTCAGGCTTGATTTATTGAATGAGAACTGTTAAGATTAAACTCTAGTTCTATTGTTATAACTTTGATTTTAGACTGAATGTCTTTTATATTTTTAGGGTTTGTAATATTTATTTCTTCTATAGTATTATATTATAGAGGGGAATATATGCATGGTGATAGAAATATAAATCGTTTTATATATCTGGTGTTGGCTTTCGTTATATCTATGGGATTCTTAATTATTAGTCCTAATTTAATTAGAATTTTACTAGGTTGAGATGGGTTGGGGCTAGTATCTTATGCATTAGTAATTTATTACCAGAATGAAAAGTCAGCCAATGCTGGAATGTTGACGGCGCTTTCAAATCGAGTGGGAGATGTAGCAATTTTATTAGCTATTTCTTTATTTTTTAGTTGTGGAGGATGAAATTTCCTGTTTTATGTTGAAAATATACCTGATATAAGTTTCGGGGGATTGCTTTGCGGGTTAGTAGTCTTAGCAGCTATAACCAAAAGAGCTCAGATTCCTTTTTCCGCTTGGTTACCAGCAGCTATGGCTGCACCTACTCCTGTTTCTGCATTAGTTCATTCGTCTACTCTAGTAACTGCAGGAGTTTATTTATTAATTCGTTTTAGCCCAGCTTTAGAGGGACGTTTAAGTCAAACGGTATTATTACTTTTATCTAGTTTAACTATATTTATAGCTGGATTGGGAGCAAACTTTGAATATGACTTAAAAAAGATTATTGCTTTATCTACTTTAAGTCAATTGGGGGGTAATAATGAGAATTCTTCATTGGGTTATGCTGATCTTGCTTTCTTCCACCTATTAGCTCATGCTTTATTTAAAGCTCTTTTATTTATATGTGCTGGGGCTGTAATTCATAGCGTGAAAGATTATCAGGATATTCGTATAATAGGAGGATTGGTTTATCATATACCGCTAACAGGAATATGTATAAATTTGGCTAATTTGGCTTTATGTGGTACCCCTTTCTTAGCCGGTTTTTATTCTAAAGATATAATCTTGGAAGTCGCTTTTATATCTCCTATTAATTTGGTCTCTTTTTTATTATATGCTCTAGCAACTGGTTTAACAGTATGTTATACTATGCGTCTAGTTTATTATAGCTTATCTGGAGATTTCAATTTGGGTAACTTATATTCTATTAGAGACGAAGGTAAAATTATAACTAATCCTATAATTGGTTTAAGAGTTGGAGCTGTATTTGGAGGAGCTACATTAGCTTGATTGATTTTCCCCTGTCCTTATATAATTTGTATAAGTCCTATTTTTAAGATGTTAGCTCTAATTGTCAGAGCAGTTGGAGGAATTTTAGGCTATTTATTAAATTTAAATGCTGTTAATTATAATCTAAATTCTTTAAAACATTATAATATAGTTGTATTTTCTGGTTCTATATGATTTATGCCATTTTTATCTACTTATGGGGCAAGTAAGAACTTTTTAGGAAGAGGAGAAACTTATCAGAGAGTTGGAGATATAGGGTGATCTGAATATTATGGAGGACAGGGAATTTATTCTTTCATTATAAGAAGATCTAAAATTTTACAGGTGTTACAAGACAATAGAATGAAAGTATATATATTAAGTTTTCTACTTTGAGTAATTGTATTAGTATTTGTTGTAGTTTACCTATATAGCTTATATAATAGAGCGTTGCATTGAAGCTGCAAGGGAAATTAGTTTAATTTGTAGGTACATTCTATTTATAATACATTGTTTTTAAAAGGATTGTTTACCTTTAGCTTTACAATGAAAATGTAATGTGTTTATTACACTATAATAACAGGAACATAAACGGAGTTTAACCGCTTAAGTGAGAAGTTAGCAGCTTCTTCTTGATCCACCTGTTCCCTTGGTTAGAAGATTTGAACTCCATTTCTATCATTAACAGTGATAAGCCTCTAATTTGGCTTTAACCAAGCAAGTAAAGGTGAGTTAACACCAAAAGTCAGGCCGAAACTGAATGCAATGGTTCGCTTTTTACTTAATGAAGTTAGCCCCTAGTGGAGCACCTTTTGAGTGCAAATCAAATATCATTATTGACTATAACTCCAATAAGCTCATTCTAATGCTCCTTGATTTCATTCATGGTATAACCCTACAAGAAGGATAATAATGAAAATGAATCCTGTAAAAGCTCAGGCTGAAATATTTGAGAAATTAATAATTATAGCTAGTGGAAGTAATAGTGTAATTTCAACGTCAAAAATAAGAAAAATAACAGCAATTAAAAAAAACCGAAGAGAAAATGGGAGCCGGGCAGATCCTTTAGGATCAAATCCACATTCGAACGGAGAATTTTTTTCACGATCTATAATGGTTTTTTTTGCTAAAAGGGAAGCTAGAATTATAACAACAGCTCTAATAATTAAGGTAATAGAAATTGAAATTAATAAAATGATCATTGCCTTTTCTAGAAAATTTCTAGACCCTCTGGTTGGAAGCCAAATATACTATTATACTAAAAAGGCACCCTCCTCATCAATAAATGGAGATATAAAGGAAGAGTCAAACTACATCTACAAAGTGTCAATATCAAGCAGCAGCTTCAAATCCGAAATGATGAGTAGCCGAAAAATGACATTTATATAACCGGTATAAACAAACCATTAAGAAAGTTCTACCAATAATAACGTGAAGTCCGTGGAAACCAGTAGCAACAAAAAATGTGGAACCATAAACAGAATCAGCAATTGTAAATGGGGCTTCATAATACTCTAAAGCTTGTAAAGCTGTAAAATATATTCCTAGAAATACTGTAATACCTAGTCTTTGTATAGCTTGTGAATGATTAGATTCTATAATTGCATGATGAGCTCATGTTACAGTAGCACCAGAGGCGAGTAAGATAGCAGTATTTAAGAGGGGAATTTGAAATGGGTTAAAAGTTTGAATACCTGCTGGAGGTCAGCAGCTTCCTACTTCTACATTAGGAGCAAGTCTTCTGTGGAAAAAAGCTCAAAAGAATGAGAAGAAGAATAAGACTTCTGAAGTAATAAATAAGATTATACCTCAACGAAGTCCAATAGTAACAGCTTTTGTATGAAGACCTTGATAAGTTCCTTCTCGTGTAATATCTCGTCATCATTGAATTATAGTAAGGGTAGTAGCAGTAACTCCTAAAATTAATAGATCGGGATTAAACTGATGGAATCATTTAACTAATCCTGTAGTTAATATTATAGCTCTAATTGAGCCTGTAAGAGGTCATGGTCTTATGTCTACTAAATGGAAGGCGTGATGTCCGTGAGATGATGTCATTAGTTTAAATATTATGTAACTTCACTGGCGTAAAGGGTTCTTAACACTGCAAATACATAAGATTGAATAACCGCTACGGCAGCTTCAAGAATTAATAATAGAATCTGTCCAATAATAAGTATAGAGATTAATGTTGCTGACAGGGAAGGACCAGTTCTTCCTAGAAGAGTAAGTAAAAGGTGCCCTGCAATTATGTTAGCTGCTAATCGTACTGCTAAGGTACCAGGTCGAATTACATTTCTAATTGTTTCAATTAATACTATAAAAGGTATAAGAGCTCCAGGAGTCCCTTGTGGAACAAGGTGAGCAAATATATGTTGAGTATGATTAATTCATCCAAATATTATGAAAGCTACTCATAAAGGCAGGGCAAGAGCTAATGTTATAGCAAGATGTCTGGTACTTGTAAAAACATATGGGAGAAGACCTAAGAAATTATTAAAAACAATAAGACTGAAAAGACTAACAAATATAAGCGTAGTTCCAAAATGAGATGAGCCTAGTAAAGTTTTAAATTCCTTATGTAGGGTTCTTGTAATTAAAGTCCATAATAAAGACCATCGTGATGGTATTGCTCAATAAAGTATAGGTAAGAATATTACTCCTAGGAAAGTAGATAGTCAGTTAAGAGGTAACATAAGTACTCTTGATGTAGGGTCAAAAACTGAGAATAAATTTGTTATCATTTTCAACTTATTTCTATCTTTTGTAATGGAGAAGGAGCTTTTTCAATTTTTGTAGGAACTTTAATAAAGTAGTTTAAAATAATGAATACAACAAATGTGGCTGAAAATATAAGAAATAGATTTAATCATAATAGGGGAGCTATTTGAGGAATCAAAAGATATCAATAATATTGATTACTTAAGCATGACAGGCTTATGTTATTTTTAATTAACTAATCTTTTTATCATCGGAAGTAGTCGTTAGTTACTATTATAGGTTTAAAAGACCTACACTTACTTTCAGTCACCCGGTGAGGCTTCTCTGGAAGAAGAAATTCAGTTTAAAAAGGAATTTACTGATACTCTTTCGACTACAATAGGTATAAATCTGTGGTTTGCTCCACAAATTTCTGAACATTGACCATAAAATAATCCTGGGCGGTTTATTAAGAAACTTACTTGATTAAGTCGTCCTGGGATAGCATCCGCTTTAACACCAAGTGCTGGTACTGTTCATGAATGAATTACATCAGCAGCTCTAATTAGAACTCGAATTTGAGTATTTATTGGTAATACAGTGCGGTTGTCTACATCTAGAAGTCGGAATCCGTTCTCAGGCAGTTCATTCGAAGGAATTATATAAGAATCAAATTCTACTTGAAGAAAGTCTGAATATTCGTATCTTCAATATCATTGATGACCAATAGTTTTTAATGTTACTCTAGGATTATTAACTTCATCTAGTAAGTATAAAAGTCGGAGCGAAGGAAGAGCAATAAAGATAAGAATTAAAGCTGGTAAAACAGTTCATACAATTTCAATAGTTTGTCCTTCTAATAAGAATCGGTTTGTAAAAGTATTAAAGAAGAGTGTTGATATTATATAACCTACTAGTGTTGTAATTAAGATTAGTACAACCATAGCATGATCATGAAAAAAAATTAGCTGTTCTATAAGTGGGGATGCTCTATCTTGTAAACCTAAGTGACCTCATGTTGGCATAAGTTTTCTAAAAGAAGAAATAATCTTCCTGGTAGGAGCTTAAATCCTATGCATCTGTCTGCCATTTTAGAAATTAGTAATTAAAGGGATTTCTATATAGCTATGATCTGCTGGTGGGAGGTTATGTTGTCACTCGATTGAGGTTGGTAAGAATAGTGAAAAGATTACGGGTCGAGCGGCTGTTAATGCCTCTCATACAATTATAACGAAGCCTAATACGGCGATTAAAGATACTGTAGATCCAATTGAAGATACACCATTTCATGCTGAATAAGCATCTGGGTAGTCTGAATATCGTCGAGGCTTACCATTAAGACCTAAGAAATGTTGAGGGAAAAATGTGATGTTTACTCCAATGAATATAACTAGGAAATGAATTTTTAATCATTTAGGATTTAATGTAAGTCCAGTAAATAAGGGGAATCAATGAGCAATACCTGCGAAAATACCAAATACAGCTCCCATTGATAGGACGTAATGGAAATGTGCTACTACGTAGTATGTATCATGTAGAATAATATCAATTGAAGAGTTAGCTAGGACGACTCCGGTTAGACCTCCTACAGTAAATAAAAATACAAATCCTAGAGCTCAAATAAGAGAAGGACTATAGTTAAGTTGAGTACCATGTAAGGTACCTAATCAACTGAAGATTTTAATACCTGTAGGTACAGCAATAATTATTGTAGCAGATGTAAAATAAGCACGAGTATCGACATCCATACCAACCGTAAATATATGATGCGCTCATACTACAAATCCTAAGACACCAATGGCTAATATAGCATAGATTATACCAAGTGTTCCGAATGCTTCTTTTTTACCTGATTCTTGGCTAATAATATGTGAAATTATACCAAAAGCTGGTAAAATTAAAATGTATACTTCTGGATGACCGAAAAATCAGAATAAATGTTGATACAGAACAGGGTCACCCCCTCCTGCTGGATCAAAAAATGATGTGTTCAGGTTACGGTCTGTTAAGAGTATAGTAATGGCCCCTGCTAGGACTGGTAATGATAGAAGTAATAGTAAAGCAGTAATGAATACTGCTCAAACAAAAAGAGGTATTCGGTCTATAGTTATTCCTGTAGATCGTATATTGATTACAGTAGTTATAAAATTTACTGCTCCTAGAATAGAAGATACACCAGCTAGATGTAGGGAAAAGATTCCAAGGTCTACTGAAGCTCCAGCGTGGGCAATACTAGCAGAGAGTGGAGGATAAACTGTCCAACCAGTTCCAACACCTCTTTCAACTATCCCTCTAGATAAAAGAAGGGTAAGAGAAGGAGGTAAAAGTCAGAAGCTTATATTATTCATTCGAGGGAAAGCTATATCTGGAGCACCTAACATTAAAGGTACTAATCAATTACCAAATCCTCCAATTATAATTGGTATAACTATGAAGAAAATCATGACAAAAGCGTGAGCTGTAACGACTACATTATAAATTTGATCATCACCAATAAGACTTCCTGGTTGACCTAATTCAGCTCGGATAATAAGTCTAAGAGCAGTACCTACTATTCCAGCTCAGGCTCCGAAGATAAAGTATAATGTTCCAATGTCCTTGTGATTTGTAGAAAATAATCATCGTTGCGTTAGGATAAAATGGCTGAGGTGTAGGCGATAGACTGTAAATCTATATACGGATTGATAATCCTTTTATCATGGCTTTGTAGTGGAAATTATAAGACGTCAGACTGCAATTCTGAAGATGCGCAAAGCGCCAGAGCTTAAAGCTTAAGAGATTTTTACTCCTTTTGGTAACTTTGAAGGCTACTAGTTTAGATAACTTAAAGCTTTATAAGATAATCGTAAATATACTAGGAGCTAAAAGTCCAAAAATATTAATGTAGATTACTGAGGGAGTTATATACGAAGAGGCTGTTGATTTTGTACTTCACTTAGTTTTTGGTCTTGAGATAGTAAGAGCGGTTATAGCTACTCGTAAATAATAAAATAGAGTTAAGAGGGCAGAAGCTAATAAAATAGCTAGCGTTATAAACATATGAGAAGATACTATTTCTTGAATGATAATTCATTTAGGGATAAAACCCGTAAAAGGAGGTAATCCTCCTAAAGATAGGAGGGAGGTGAATGTTAAGATTTTCATGTGAGATGAAAAGGGAGTATGATTAATAATATGGGAAATATGGAAAGCGTCTTGGTAATTAAATAAAATTGCCACTGAGCTAGAAATAAGACAGTAAAAAGAAAAGTAAAGAAGTCAATTAGTTTCACTGATTAGGATCGCTGATATTATTCATGCTATATGATTAATTGAAGAATAAGCTATAATTTTACGCAGAAATGTCTGATTAATTCCTCCAATGGCTCCTACTAGTGCTGAGGTAATAATGGCTGCTGGGACAATATATAAGGTAGAGGAATACAGAAGATATGATAATAGAGATAAAGGAGCAATCTTTTGAATGGTTATAAGAATAATAACTTGATTCCATTGAAGTCCTTCTATTACTCTTGGAAATCAGAAATGGAAAGGAGCTGCTCCGGCTTTAAGCAAAAGAGCAACTGTAAATAAAGTAGTAGCCAATTCACTTGAAGATATTATGAAAGAAGCGGATATAATGATGATTGAGGATCCCAAAGCTTGAATTAAGAAATATTTTAGAGCAGCTTCTGAAGAATATTGATTGTTCTTAGAAGAAATAAGAGGAATAAAAGATAAAAGGTTGAGTTCTAGTCCTATTCAAGCACCAAATCAAGAAGAAGAGGAAATGGAGAGTAGAGTCCCCAATATAAGGGTAGAAAAAAATAAAATTTGAGAGGAAGAAAGAGGAATTAAAAAGAGAGGGAGTATGACCCTCATAGATGGGGTATGAGCCCACGAGCTTGCTTAGCTTATCTTTTTATGATAAAAAGAATAAACTATTATAAAGATATACTCTGGTGTAAAGCGCACACAAAGTTTTGATCTTTGGGGGAATGGTGTTGATTCCATTGGGTATAAAAAAAAAGGGGGGGATAATTTAATGAAGGTAAGGCTTTACTTACATGTTTTACCCTATCAAGATAATCCTTTTTCAGGCACTTCATT